TATTTTGTTTTTTCGGACTTTATCCAATTTATTGTGAAAAGTAAAGGGGGATAAAGGAACCATATGTTGATTGTCCTCTAAAGGTAAGTTTTCTTCTTCCTTATATAAAAAGGGAATAAATAAATCAATCAAATTCCGGGAGGCTTCATGAAGTGCTTCTTTCGGAGTTAAACTGCCATTTGTCCATATTTCGAGAAACAGTATCTCTTGTTTTTCATTCCTATTTCCATAGGAATGAATACTATGATTCACATTTCGAACAGGCATGAATACAGTATCTACAGGATAACTTCCATCTTGAAAGTTATGTGGCATCTTTATAAGATATCCGCGATTTCTTTCAATTTCTAATCCAATACGTAAATTAATTGCTTCTGTCAAGCTAGCTATATGTTGTGTATTGTCGACAATTTCTACATAAGGTGGTAAGATGATATCTCGAGCAGTTACATATCCAGGACCTCTAACACAAATAGACGCATCACAAGTTCCATATAGATTACTTCTCAATACAATTTCTTTCAAATTCATTAGAATTTCATGGGCCGATTCTTGAATACCCGTTATAGTAGAATATTCGTGGGAGACGTTCTCAGATTTTACACGTGTGATACATGTTCCTTCTATTTCTCCAAGCAAAGCTCTTCGCATCGCAATGCCTATTGTGTCGGCTTGTCCTTTCATAAGTGGAGACAGAATAAATCGACCATAATAAAGCCGTTTACTGTCTGTTCTTGATTCAACACACTTCCACTGTAGTGTCCGAGTAGATACTGTTACTTTCTCTCGAACCATAGTAATAATATTTTTTTTGATTGAATTATTTATTTCTCTTGTTTCTCTTAAAATTTCTTCACTGTTTATTTCTACACACGTCTTTTTTTGGGAGGTCTACAGCCATTATGTGGCATAGGGGTTACATCCCGTACAAAAGTTAATAGTATACCACTTCTACGAATAGCTCGTAATGCGGCGTCTCTTCCGAGACCGGGACCTTTTATCATGACTTCTGCTCGTTGCATACCTTGATCTACTACTGTACGAATAGCAACTGATGCTGCAGTTTGAGCGGCAAAGGGTGTCCCTCTTCTTGTACCCTTGAATCCACAAGTACCCGCTGAGGACCAGGAAACCACCCGACCCCGTACATCTGTAACTGTAACAATGGTATTATTGAAACTTGCTTGAACATGAATAACTCCCTTTGGTATTTTACGTGCACTTTTACGTGCACCAATACGTACATTTCTACGTAAACCAGTTTTCGGTATAGCTTTTGCCATATTGTATCATCTCATAAATATGAGTTAGAAATATATGGATATATCCATTTCATGTCAAAACAGATTCTTTATTTGTACGCTGAGCCCTTTAGTGAGTCTGATTATCTCTTTATCCTTGTCTTTGTTTATGTCTCGGGTTGGTACAAATTACTCTAATGCGCCCCCGTCTACGGATTAGTCGACATTTTTCACAAATTTTACGAACGGAAGCTCTTATTTTCATATTTTTCATTCCTTATCTTAATTCTGAATCTATTTCTCGGTAGAAAATAGGTTTCTTGAAATTTTTTATCTTGAATCGTATTTAATAAAAATAACCTAATCCTTCAAATCCTTGTTTCGGAGTCGATAAATTATACGTCCTCTGGTTGAATCATAACGACTTACTTCAATTTTGACTTTATCTCCGGGAAGTATCCGTATAAAACTACGCCGGATCTTTCCCGAAACATAACCTAGAATCAGATCCTCATTATCTAAACGAACCCGGAACATGCCATTGGGAAGCGATTCAGTAATTAAACCTTCATGAATCCATTTTTGTTCTTTCATTCCAGGTAAAACCCCCTTGAGGTATCAACTAATGGAGGAGAAACGATATTAGACAACTCAACCCCCTTATCTTTTTTTTTTACAAATAGGAAGAGGTTTCGGATTTCATTTGGATATTAAATGGATTACCATATATAACATAAAATTTCTCCGCCGATTCTTTCTAGTCGAGCCTCCCGATCTGTCATTATACCCCGAGAAGTAGAAAGAATTACAATCCCCATCCCACCTAAAATTCTAGGAATTCGTTGAGAATTAGAATAGATTCGTAGACCGGGTCGGCTGATCCGTTTTAAATTTAACAAATTCCTATAGGGTCTTTTCCTATTCCTGCTATGTCGCAGGGTTAAAACCAAAAAATTTTGGTTTTTTTCTCGATGTTTTCTGACGTTTTCGATAAAACCTTCTCGGAAAAGTATTTTAACAATATTTTCGGTAATATTAGTAGATGCTATGCGAACAACTCTTTTTCTATCCATATCAGCATTTCGTATAGAGGTTATTATCTCAGCAATAGTGTCTCTACCCATGATGAACTAAAACTTTTGGTGTCTTAAAATTGGATATAATTAACATGTTTTTTTATTGGTTTATGAATATAAAAATTTTAAGGTATATACGCGAAACACAAGCTACGAATTAATCTAGTTCTTAAACTATTTCCTTTCAAATACCCCAAAAATATCAGATCTCTTTTTATTTTATAATACTTCGGGAGCTAATGAAACTATTTTAGTAAAATTTAATTGTCTCAATTCGCGGGGGATTGCCCCAAAAATGCGAGTTCCTTTTGGATTTCCTTCTTGATCAATCACAACTGCAGCATTGTCATCATATCGTATTATCATACCGCTTTCACGTTTAAGTTCTTTACAGGTACGAACAATTACAGCTCTGACTACTTCTGACTTTTCTAGGGGCATATTTGGTACTGCTTCTTTGATCACAGCAACAATAACGTCACCGATATGAGCATATCGGCGATTGCTAGCTCCTATGATTCGAATACACATCAATTTTCGAGCCCCGCTGTTATCTGCTACATTTAAATAGGTCTGAGGTTGAATCATATAAATTTTTGAGTCTATTAAGGATGAAAAAATAAAAGAAATATTGTTTCTCTAAGTCTAAAAAAAGAAACCTGCGATTTTGTTTCATCCCCAAGACTCATTTCTGTCGGTTCTACGTTTTTAGCCCGAAATAATAAATTGAGTTCGTATAGGCATTTTGGATGCCGCTATTAAAATAGCCCTTTTAGCTATATTTTCGGTTACTCCACCCATTTCATATAGTATTCGCCCCGGTTTAACAACAGCTACCCAATATTCAGGGGATCCTTTCCCCGAGCCCATACGTGTTTCAGCAGGTCTTACTGTAACTGGTTTATCTGGAAAGAGCCGGACCCATATTTTTCCACCACGGCGTGCATTTCGTGTCATTGCTCGGCGACCTGCTTCGATTTGTCTCGATGTGATCCAAGCGGGTTCAAGTGCTTGAAGAGCATATTTACCGAAACAAATATGATTACCTCGATAAGATATTCCCTTCATTCTTCCTCTATGTTGTTTACGGAATTTAGTTCTTTTCGGGTTATAGTTGATGGTTGTTTCGGAATTCCATCTCTACTACAGAGCTGGACGTGAGAGTTTCTTCTCATCCAGCTCCTCGCGAATAAAAGAATTCAAAATTGAATTTCAATTAATTTAAATAGCTATTAGAACATTTTTATAAAAAATTTTATTTTTTCTAATGTCCTAATAAATCTTTATTGTTTTTTGTCCTTTATCCGAGTTTACCAATTCAAAAAAAAAAGAAAGTTTTCGCGGGCGAATATTGACTCTTGCAATCTCTATTTCAGTTCTAGCACTTGTTCGTCACTTTTCCGAATAGATGAATAGATTTCCGGTTCATTTCGCCATCCTAACTAGTGAATCATTAAAATTCATTTGTTTAATCAAATCTTTTGCATTCACAGGTTTCTTCGTTTCCACCACTTCGTACTAAATGATTAGGTCAGAATTCTACAACGGAGCTCATAATCCAATTTATTCTTGAGTCAACCTTCTTAGTCTTTATTGACTCGAAGCTCTTGAGTTTTTTCTTTTCTTCTATCAGAAATTCATTGAATATTTCATTATGTATGAATCAATTAGTATTCATGCTTTATTACATTGTCTTTTATGAGATGACCCACAGACCTTCCATATTTGAATTCTATATCATTGATATTCTTTTTCTCTCTTTCTCTCATCCTTCCATTTATCCACACCTTTCTTCTGTAATTGTAATTTTGCTTTAAAAAAAAGTTTAATTATTTCAGTTGCTACAAAGATATGACTTATTTAACATATCTTGACTGGTTCTTTAGATCCAGATAATATGAAGCGATGAATTGGTTTTCATACTATCGGGCCGGTCTTTTGTAACCCTAACCCTAAAAAAACCCAACGAGTCACACACTAAGCATAGCAATTATATTATATCAAAAGGTCAATTGAATTTTTATTCAACCCTATAGAATTAAGAATTTGTTTGATTGGTAGGAAAAAGAATAAACGAGTTTCCTCTTTTTTCCTTCTATCAATAGATAGAAGGAAAAAACAATGAAAGTTTTCTTACTCCTCTTCTTTGTCTATAAAAATCCAAATTTTTATGCCCAAGACCCCATAGATAGTCCGAACTGTATAGGAACAATAATCTATTTTAGCTCGAATGGTTTGTAGGGGAACTCTGCCCTCTCTGATCCATTCGACACGGGCAATTTCTTTTCCGTCGATACGCCCTGCAATTTGCACTTGAATTCCTTTTGTATCCGCTTGTTCAGTTAATTCAATAGCCTTTTTCATTGCTTTTCGAAATGAAACTCTATTCTTTAATTGTCCGGCTATAAATTCTGCAAGAATATTAGGGTTTCCGTAAGGTTTTGCAATTCTTGTGATAGCAATGTTAAGTTTTCGATTCACATAATGAAATTTTTTTTGTAGATTCATCTGTAATTCTTCGACCCCTCGCGGTCTACTTTCTATTAATAACTTTGGGAATCCCATAAAGATTATGATCTGGATCAAGTCGATTCTTTTTTGAATCTCTATATGCGCAATTCCCTCGGCGCCTGAGGATATTTTCATATTCTTTTGAATATAATTTTTAATAAAGTCTCTTATT